ATTTAGTTTAGTCATTCGAAAGAATCTTTTATTATTTTTATTAGGTTGTATCTGGAGCATTTATCCTTATGAAATGAGGTCCCATACAACCTATTTTAGAAGGGGGGATATAATGAAACTCTTGATTGGGCCTTTTCATGGGAACAATCTATTTTATTTGATTGATGGATCCAACAACCATTTTAATGAATTAAAAAAGAGAGTGGTCTTATTCGAATTCGAAACGCCTTGTGATCTTCAACCAATTATGTGCTTCAATATAATTACCCGGACTAAGCGCTATAGCTTGTTTCCAATACTCAGCAGCTTGCTCGAACCAAGCCTCCGCAATTTCCGAATCCCCCTGTAGAATGGCCTGCTCTCCCCGGTCGGAATAGGTGTTTCCTTCCTTTAGAACCGTACTTGAGAGTTTCCTATCTCATACGGCTCAGCAATCGATTCTTTTTTTTTGCTTGCGTCTCATCTTAATCCACCCCATGTTAACTGAATTAGTCTGCTAACTGAATTACATTTATCATAAATCTATCTCCGTTTTTCTTGGGTTAACCAGAACAGAACAAGTTAATTACACAAGTTTCAAACTCGAATTTTGATCAATAAAATAAGAAGTTTTATCTTTTATCCCACCTTCAGAAGAACGAAGCATAGATAGCCCCCATAGCGTTAGAATTTTCTGAAAGGTAACTATCCCGGTTTCATATCATATAGGTTTCATATATGAAATTTATATAGAATCTTTGAAAAAGGCTTTCCTCCATAAGAAAAAAGGACTTACTATCTTTGGGATCTGATGCTACACCGCTGCTCAATACTTTAGTGGGTCAACTCTATTACATAAGTTGATTTCTAACCTAACTTTTAGTCCATATTATGGCATAAGATAAGTAAGCAAAGCAGTTCTTAACTCTATGACTCCATGCTAATTGATCTTTACGGCGCTTTCTCTATCAATTCAATCCTTTATCCATAGAGTATAATATATAGGCTGTACCTATCTCTTCCTATTTCGGTTCTCGTGAAGTCTCTTTACTTGCTACAGCTGATAAAAATCGTTTCTTTGGGCGATGCATATGTAGAAAGCCTCTTTTTTTTTCTAGTATTTATTAGTCGATTGGATCCCTTTTTCTATAGTGGAGATAGTCGCACGTAATGACAGATCACGGCCATATTATTAAAAGCTTGTGGTAAGAATGGGTTTCGTTCTAATGCCCGGAAATAATATTCCAAAGCTTTTGTATGCTCTCCGTTGCTTGTGTGTATAAGGCCTATGTTATAGAGTATATAACTTCGATCATAGGGATCAATTTCTGGTCGCATAGCTTCATAATAATTTTGCAAAGCTTCCGCATAATTTCCCTCGGATTGGGCCAACATCCGTTACGGTCGTTCGTTCTATTCTAATCAAGGAATCCCCGTTCCAGAACCGTACGTGAGATTTTCATTTCATACGGCTCCTCCCTTCTGTGCATAGTAATAAGGGTAATTATCCATGGGCTCCAAATTTAACTATTCTCATTATGAACTAACAGGAGCTAGTATTTTTACAAGAAATCCCTAGCCAGCCTTCCCGCAAGAGGTTTTTCTTAACACCAATCATATTAGTGCTAGATAGAAATGGTAACTCCAACGATTTCTTTGTGTCCAACGCCTCTTATTTCCAGGAATTAGTCACCTCAACGATCTTTGATGGTTATATGGGTATCCAAAGTACGAACGAGATGGATGTTTGTTGTCCCAACCATTCTTATTAGACCCAATACCTAGAAGGAAAAGGATAATTTATAACAAAGTTTTCGTGTTGTTGATTCCTAGATGTAGTGCTTCTTCCCCCATGCCGCCTATTGGTACTAGTGGAGTAGTATTGACCACAATACCTAATTCATAGGTGTAACCTTTCGCTCAATACTCAAATTGACAATTGAAGTATCTGAGGCTGCATCAATCGAGGATACACGACAGAAGGAATTGTTCTATCTCCAAACATCACCTTCACCAAGCGTGGGTTTATTTCCAAATTTTGGTTCTTTCTATCCCGAACCACGTCCCCTTTTCTTTCTCGTAATGTAATACTGAGTGAGAACTAGACTAAAAAAAAGAAAAAGAATCAAATCACACCATCTCTGTAATAAGTAAATGCCCTTTTTTCTACGGAAGTAGTCGGAATTATTCGTAATAAGATATTGGCTACAATTGAAGAGGTCTTATCAATAAAATTTGCATTTATACGAGATCTAGGCATAATTTACAATCCATTCTAGAATTTTTTTTTTCATTTCCACGAGGGAGGAAAACGATCCCACAAAAAAGGGAATTGTACAGTACGAAATAACATAAAAAGGGCTCAGTAAAAAAAAAGATGTGGACCCTTCTGTTCAAATTGTCTTTTTTTGTTTGTATTGGACAGGGAGAGATCTGAAATATTGGAATCCGATGGAATTTAATTCAAATTCCGTAGTCCGTAGTATAGTACTATTAATATTTTACTATTTCATCTAAGTTGAATAACGAATAACCAAGCCAAGGGCTTTCTTTGACTTTTTACTGCGGATTCTGATAACTTGAGAAGTTTTGATTTGGTTATGATCCAAAGAGGAAAAAGAATGAAATATTCATGGAATGAATAGAATAGAGTAAGGTAAGCATACGTTTTGTTTGCATAATGCGGATACACCACACCATACAATTGAAAATGGAAATAGAAAAATCCACGGGATGATTCATGAATTTGTAATAATCTGTGGGGTAGCTGATGAGAGAAGTTGTTGTTGAGAAATAAGAAATTGGAAAGGAACTTTTCCCATGGAACCTTTCATCGGCCGTATCTGTACTGCAATAATATGAATGACTCGCGATTCACTGGGTTTCCGGTCAATAATAAAAAAGATTATATAGGAGAGATGGCCGAGTGGTTCAAGGCGTAGCATTGGAACTGCTATGTAAGCTTTTGTTTACCGAGGGTTCGAATCCCTCTCTTTCCGTTTCGTTTCTCTTAATTTACCAACGTTACTGAGCACAATGAATCAAATCAAAGAACAATTGATACCGCCGTTCCTGTAATAAAAATTTTATTTTATAGGGATTCCCCATTTTAAATTACATTGTGTTATGTGGTACGTAAAATACAACGGAAAAAGAGAAAAAAAAATCCTACTGCGGCTCCATTTGTAATACGTACGTGAATGAGAAAAATGTGGATCAAGGCCCTTGCTTGGATCTTTTTTTTCGGCGAAAAGAGAAAAATTCTCTGAACTTTTATTTGTTATTTTCATCAAGTCTGACGAGAATAATATTCTACGACTAACAACTCATTTATTTTCAAACCGACCCATTTATTATCTATTATTTGATTTACTAATCCCTTATATTGGAATGAGTCAAAAGTCAAATGTTTTGGCAATTCCTCGCGGAGGGATAAAGAAATAGAATTTTGAATCAGAGCTTTTGATCTTTGTTTATCCTTCGTAGTAATAATATCTTGAGGTTTGCAACGATAACTTGGTATATCCACTATACGACCATTAACTAAGATATGTCTATGGTTAACTAATTGCCTGGCTCCAGGAATGGTCGAAGCCATACCTAATCGGAAGAGGATGTTATCCAAACGCATTTCAAGTAATTGTAGTAAAACTTGACCTGTTGACCCCTTGGCTTTTCCAGCGATATGCACATATCTAAGTAATTGTCGCTCTGTCAGACCATAATGAAAACGCAATTTCTGTTTTTCTTCTAGACGAATACGATATTGCGATCTTTTCCCGGAGCGCAATTGGTTTTTAAGATCACTTCTGGATCTAGGTCTTTTGCTAGTTAGTCCTGGTAAAGCTCCCAGACGGCGTATTTTTTTGAAACGAGGTCCTCGGTAACGAGACATAAAGACTCCCTTTTATTTTATTGAAATTTTATTTTTCAGAAGAAATTAAGACTGAACTAAAGTGAAAGGATAAACAAAGCTAAATCCATTGAAGTACTACAAACAAAGTAGAATAAAGGTAGATTAAAATAAATTGTATCAATATCCGTATTTTTGTATATATTTTGTATATATAGGAAGTTGAGTTGAGGCTACCCTTTATGATTTGTTCTGTAGGGATCTAATTGATCCCATTTATTTTTAATTCATAGTTGGAAGTTACCACGACATAACATAATAATCCGGGATCCGACATTTCTTTATTTTGGAAAAGGGAGAGTAGAGATTCTCAATCATGGAAAAATCGATAGAGAAAAAGCCGGCTATCGGAGTCGAACCGATGACCATCGCATTACAAATGCGATGCTCTAACCTCTGAGCTAAGCGGGCTTGCAAATAGAACATAATAAAAGATAGTATGAGTAAACCGCCGAATCTTAACTATTATAGTTATAGGTATCGGATCTCACCTATTAGGTATTAATATCAACGATATTTAATATCAACTATATAGTTATAGTTGATAATTCTATACTTGTAACTAATAGATCGAAAATAGTTAAGTATGATATAACTAGGGACTAAATAGAAAATATGACTAATATATAATTATATTTTTCGAAATTATCTTTTCTAATAGAAAGAAATATATAACTACTTTATAAGATAAGAAAAATAGATGACTGATTAGTAGAGGACTTAGTATATGACTAATTTAATTATAAATAATTAGAATTTTGATTCTATCATCAGAAATTAATTAGATTACAGAAATTAGATTATTATAGCTATATAGCTATATTATTATAGCGTTATAGCCCGTTATAGCGAATTGGTCCTAAGAAAAGAATAAGGATACAATCCAAATTGGAATTGAGACGTTCCCCCAGTTTGATTCGGAAAAACAAAAGATGGAACAAAATAAAGAAGAATAAATGTCGAACCTTGTACTATTTAAAATCGCACTGTAAAAAAAAAAGGGGGGAAGAAAGATATAGATGCGGGATATATCTATCCATATTGAATTGCGAATACATCAATGATAGAATCATTTCTGATTGAAACAAAGTTCATTGAATAGAGATGC